ACAGAGCGAATACGTTTATTTTTCAAATGATTCATATCATCAAGTGTACCCATTCCAAATTTCATCCCAATCAAATGATCGGCAGCTGCTAATATATCTCGTGGTAACAAAAATATATTGTTCTGAGGTATATTAAGATTAAGTCTCCAATTAATATTTCGGCGACCAATCCTTCCTAATTCACACCTTTGGTGAAAGAATTTTTTTTGTAATTCCTTACATAAGGATTCAGAAAATATTGGATCCCCACCTACACAAGAAAATTGTTGATAAAACTCCAAAATAGCATTTTCTTTTGACCCAATTTTTTTTTTCTCCTTATCGGTCAAGAAAGATAAGAAAATTTCAGGGTAGCAAACATTCTCTAGAATTTCTCGTAGATTCGAACCCATAGCTGATGATAGAACTAGAATAGATATTTTCTGTTTCCTACTCACCCGAGCCCATATTCTTGCTTTTTTATCAATCTCTAATTCTAACCTGCCTCCCCAATCTGATATTATGGTGCCGGTATAGACCGAAATCCCGTTATGATCCAATTCTGACTGGTAATAGATACCAGGACTTTGCAATATTTGATTGATCACAATTCTGTATATTCCGTTTACTATAGAAGTTCCAAGGGAATTCATTAAAGGAATGTTTCCAATAAAAATTCTTTGTTCTTGCATATTCCTACTGGTTTTCCAAATTAATCCCGCGGATACATATAATTCAGAAGAATATGTAAGTGATTCATAGACAGCATCTCGTTCTTGTATCAGAGGTTCTACCAATTGATATGTTTCCACAAATAATTGAAATTCCATTTCGTGATCTATATCTTCAATTTTTGGAAACTTAGAAAGTTCTTCTATTAAACCCTGATCAATAAACCGATAAAACCCTTCAAATTGTATCTTATTAAATCCGGGTATTGTAGATGTTCCCTCTTTTCCATCCCCAAGCATCTTTTTTGAATTTCCCATTTATCCGTTTATTGAAAAAATCCCATCCCATCTCTCATTCTTCACCGAATCATATCCATAGAATTCGATCTAGCAATAATGGAATTTCTATTCTGTTTACTGAATCACATGAAATTTTATCCAACTCCAAGATATATGGAATGTATGAAATACGTATGAACGGAGACTAGATTCAATTGGAATTTTTTATAAGAAATAGATCCAAATGGAACAGAATTGAGAAATACCACTGGAACTTACGGAGTTTTGTAAAGACTAGAAAAAAAAAGGAATTTCATTTTCACCTATGATATTACATATTCCAATTCGATTGCATACCATAAAAAATGTATTCATCATTGGATCTGTTCGAGCAGATAAACATATAATAAATAGAAAACTTTTTTTTTAACCACTTTACTTTTTCATGTATTTTTATTTCATTGTTCAAAAAAATATTTGCAGAAAAGAGATTGATTTTTACCTATTTTGAATAGAATAGTTAGAATATCATTGAATTGAAGTAGGTAAGAAAACTTGTGTTTTTTTATTTATTAAATTTGTTTATTATTAAAATAAAAAAGAATGCACAGATATATATGTCTCTTTTTCTTCTTTTATTGTGGTACAGTTCTATTTGGGACAGCACATGCTGTGCTCTATCAAAAAGGAAATTTGCTCTTCGGAAATTTGCTCTTCAAGGTATTCAATGAAAAATGAAAATATAAAAATTTATTGAGAATTACTCCTCAAAAGCATCCCTAGAGAGATCAAATACCCCATTATAGAGCTATAACTCTATAACGTATGTTCTGATTCTGGGGTTTACATATACTCATCATTACTGTTATAATTGAAATTGAAGAAGATTTCTTTTTAATTAAAAAAACTCAATATAGATTAGTTATAAATCCATTTCTAATGATTTTATTAATATTATTAGAAATAAAAAAAACTGTAGATTTTCATTTTAATTCAAAAATGGTCATGAATTTACAGTCAATAGTTAATGGTTCTGGTTTGTACTGGATTCTATATTTTGTGACTGAAAATCTATATATATATTTTTTTCGGAGTTGAAAAAAAAAAAGAAAATTGGAATCTAGTTTCTATCGTTTTGGCGGCATGGCCGAGTGGTAAGGCGGGGGACTGCAAATCCTTTTTCCCCAGTTCAAATCCGGGTGCCGCCTCAACAACATACTTTAAATCCCCTATTATAACAAACGTAGGAAAAGACTCTTAATACTTTCTTTTCGTTATTCTAAGCCCCTGGCTCTCGAGGTTCTATTCTCTAACCTAAAGTTTTGCCTATCAGATTCAAGGAAAACTTAAAGTAGTGTAGGGAAATCCGTAAATCTTTACTTTCCACTACTAATTTAGTTCCACTTACTGAGTCTTCAATTAGATTGGATAGCCAGAGAGGGAATTCAATTAATAGTTTTGGAAAGGACCTAAGATACTTTGGATACAGACTCATGAAAGTCTCGGAATGCTCAGACATTCAATCAATATTAGATTAGATGAAGAATTGCCTTTCATTTTACTTCCAAAAATAAAAAACGATAAAAGAAAGAAAAAGTCTTATTCTTTCTACATGTGAGTCAGATTCCTTGGATACTTCGAAAAGTGTCCGTTTGCTTGTGTTTACATCTTGTCGATTCTACTAGAAATTCTATAATAAGAATAACTCATTATAAGATAAGTGGATTTTTTGGAGTAGTTCATCAATGGTGACCAAATACCTCTCCCTTTTTTTGACTCTGCACCAGTGATTTCACTATTATTAGTGAACAATAATGGAATAGTTTCTTCATATTCATAGAAATAGGGGACAGAATTCACATGGATATAGTAAGTCTCGCATGGGCTGCTTTAATGGTAGTTTTTACATTTTCCCTCTCTCTCGTAGTGTGGGGAAGAAGTGGACTCTAGAAATACTTCTAATTGCGGTAATAATCAAACTCTATCAACCTGTATCAATTGTTTGAGTTTTCTATACCGTTCGGCAATTTTTTTTAAGATTTTTTTTTAGAAATTGGATTTATGTTTTGTTTTATTGACTCATTTTCTATTTTTATATCAGGGTTTACACGGTTAACCATTCATGGGGTAACCCCTTTCGAAATCTGAAGAAGCTTCCATCGAATTGGGATTATCCGTTTGGGATTATCTGTATTAAATGGACCAAACAAACAAATGAAATTGAGAAAGTATGTACATACATTTCATATTCTATTTAATTTATATTGACGTTTATAAAGAAAAAGAGAGATATAGGTGGATTCCTTTATATTAAGATATTTCACTTGTATCTTTATACATTACAATAACCAAAATGGCTAGTATGGTAGAAAGAGATCTCTTTCTACCATACTAGCGGGCCCCTTAGGATACTACTACTGAGTCTAATGCATTCCTTTCATTTAAGACGAGAAATTGAAATCTTTTTTTTTTTTCATTGATAGTAAAATTGTATTCAAATTAATCATTTTGACTAACCGTTTTTACGTAAATTATAAGCAAAAAAGCAGTAGGAACGAGAATGAAGAGTGCAGTAGCAATAAATGCAAGAATATTGACTTCCATAATTTAATCGTTTATTATTCTTTTTTTTTCTTTTCTTTTCTTTGGAATATCTCGGGATTTAATCCCATAGAGATGAGAAATCTTTCGCTTGTAAACTCACTCAGATGAATTAGATTTCGATGATATCGAATGAAAGAAATATCATGAATAACAATATCGGAGCTATAAAATCGATTCATCGTCAAGAATTTAATAGTATAACATAGGAAGATCTTTTATCCACACCGAATACATAATGAGATTCCTGATCCAATCAAAAAATATTGATTTATGATTCTTTTTCCCGGCTTTCTTTTCTACAACCTAGTAGTTTACTTTCCTTGTACAATCATCTGATGAAGTATCATAAAAAAACCTTTTCTACTTCGATTCTTTACAAAAAGAGTTTCTAAAGAACCTTAAATAAACAATAGAAATCAAATAGAGAAAACAAGTACGAAGTTCAATTTGAAATAAAAAAAAAAGTTAAAGGGTCTATCATCTTTTTGGAAAACAAAGAAAGGGAATGTGACAAAGACGAGTCCCAGTAAAAAAACGAAAATATTCCAAAAAATGAACTCGTTAATTTTTCTTACGAGTTTTTTCTTCGACATCGACTCTAATCTTTAAAAAGAGCATATTCATTAGGGAAGACGCATTTTATCTTGATTTTTTAAATATCCTCATTTCCTTGGTTGGATTCGAACTATTTAAAATTCCTTGACTTCATAGAAAGAAAAGTATATATAGATACTCTTGGCAAATGTATTATACGCTATCCTATTCCATTTTCCTACACGAATTAATGGGGGGAGATCAGTTGACAAAAAGCGGAAACCCCATACAGTATCTCTTTCTTGAAGTGTTGAATGCTCTCAATAATTATAATTAATTTACATATGTCTCTCTACCCTAGGTAAAATAATCGACTTTTGCTTTATGAAAAAAGCAAAATAAAACAAAAAGAGAAATGAAACCATTTTCATCCCCTTGCCCCGAAACAAAAAGGGGAGTTGATGTATTGAATCCGCCGGGACTGACGGGGCTCGAACCCGCAGCTTCCGCCTTGACAGGGCGGTGCTCTGACCAATTGAACTACAATCCCATGGAAATCAAGTGGGTAGCTTACATATTCCTTCTTATGATTTCATTTTAATCATTTCCATTTTAGATTCAAATTTTTGTTTTGTAACAAAGAAAGTCACAAGTGATATATTGATATCTATATGGATATCACTTTAGTGAGAGCAAGACGGATTACTGGGTAATCCTTGCATTATTATCAAATCTATTGATAATCTATTTTTTTTTTTTTTATTTTTAAATAGATTATTTTCTCGACTCTGTTCATTAAAGTTTATATTTAAAGGATCCATATCGGAATCCTTAGCAAGATCGGCATTTTTTATGGAAACAAAAAAGTAACTAAACACAAGAAATAAAGAAAAAAGTAAAGTCGAACTATACCCTGAAATTTGACCTTTTTTT